AACCCTTTGTATTGAATATTTTAAAAAATTTCTTTAAAAATCAAAAAAATATTTCATTTTTTTATTTTTAGCGTATTGAATATTAAAGATTATAATGATTTTAATGATAAAGTAAAAGCGGGTAGCGGGAATCGAACCCGCATCGTTAGCTTGGAAGGCTAGGGGTTATAGTCGACGTTGATTCATCATTTTTAACGTCTCTAATTCAAAACTGAACGTGAAACTTTGGTTTCATTCAGCTCCTTTATGGAAGATGGATAAATTCCCATATTTAGACATGAACGAAATAAAAAATCCGACCCATAACGTCTATGTCAGCTTTTATGTCTGAATCTATTCAGAACAACCCGCTTTCTAGACGATCCCTATAGAAAGATATTTTCTATTTTAACAATCTTTCTAGTTACTTCGTTCTTTACTTCTATTTGAAAGATCTTTAGGAAAAGCATTTTGTTTCTGCCGAGCTAAAACAATTTATCGATCGATGTCTTTAGTAAACCAAAGGCATTGTTTAATAGCTGTTTTGCTTCAATTTCCCCTATAGAAATGAAAAATTGAAGATTTAGTTACGATTAGAAATACACTTTTTATCTTTATCCATGGGTCCTTTACTTATACTCATTCAATTGGAAGTATTGATCCAATAAAAAAATTATGTTTCGTAATTTAATAATCCAATTTTTCAATTTTAAATAGGTTCTTGGATACAAATCACGAGAATGTATATTCTTCCTCGAATTTTTCATTGAGAGGTAAAGGATTCAATCCTTTTAAGAACTAAAGTTTTTGTTCGGAATGAATATTAATCAAACCGAAAGACCCTTTAACTATATAAAGGGTTATAGAACGAATCACACTTTTACCACTAAACTATACCCGCTACAATAAGATTATTGTATATAAATGCGCCTTTTGTCGACCCTAATCAAAAAACAAAAGATCATAAAAGAATCAGGAAAACTAGAGCGTTTACCCTTTTGTATCAGAGGACCTAATGAGATTCGTAAAGGGGGATTTATTTAATTTTAATAACTAAATAACAAGTGCTTTTTTGCCCGAGTTTTTTGTCTTGAACTTAAGCCATAACACAAAAGTAGATTCTGGCAAGAAACGAGAGTGCCCTTTTTCTTATTTAAACCGGAATAAAAGGACTAACTAAGATAAGAAAGAAACGGCACTTTGATTCTATACCATTTGATTCTATATCATAATCATAGAAATTGAAAAAGTTCTTTTTTATCGCAATAACAAGCAATTTTTTTTTATTTCTTTTTTTTTTTTTCAATTTAATAAATCTTTTTATTTATGATTTGTTGGAACAAAAGGGCGGGCCCGGCTAAGTACTGACCAGGCCGGGCCGTGGAACTAAAATAAAAAGCCCCTTCGGACAAAATCACGAAATTAAAAAATAAGAGTATATACTATGACCTATGACGGGCATTTTCAAGCCTTATTTTTTATAATGTAACATAGTATTATCCCTTTTCAATTGGGAGGAGAGATGGCTGAGTGGACTAAAGCGTCGGATTGCTAATCCGTTGTACGAGTTTTTCGTACCGAGGGTTCGAATCCCTCTCTTTCCGTTTTCGTTGATGGCTTGTTATTTTCTTTCGAATTTATCGCGAACTCTTTTTTTTTTACTAGTTCAAAATTAATAATTAAAAAAGTGGAATAGATAAAATCTTACTAATAACAGTTTTACAGTTTTAAAGCAAAGAAACCCTTATTTTTTAGTCTTCACGTCCAGGATTACGTCCTGGATCATTAGACAGGAATCCGAAGATAAAGAGAGAAACAAAGAATATCACTACCGTGTAAACAAATAGTTTGAGAGTAAGCATTACACAATCTCCAAGATTTTTTTAGGAAAAAAGAGAATAGATTCTCCACTTTTATACCACATACTCTATTTTTTTTTTTACAAGAGATTAAAGTGGGGTGATCCGAACTTGTCGCGGTTGTACAATAATTTCAATATTTGAATTGAAAGTGTACGACTTATCTGATCTTATCAATTCTACGAATTTTTTTTTCGAATAAATCGTGGATTTGTCTGGGACTTTATTAAAAATATCATCGAAAACTTACAGCAGCTTGCCAAACAAAGGCTAAGAGAAAAAAGAACAGGGGTATTACTGGCATAACATCTACAATTGGATTCAAAAAAGCGTAAGCTTCGGGCAATTTGGCGACGAAAAAACTACTGGAATAAAGAGCAGGATTAAGGTATATACAGATCAAACTAAAAATATTAAGCATAACAAACATTTTTTTTTTTGGGGGGGGGGGATAATTGTATTTATTTTGATTGAGTTGTTAATAAATTTAATTGAGTTTATTATTATAGATATGTTATTATTGATAGAATAGAATAAAAATTGATAGAATAGAATAAAAAAAAATGAATAAAAATAAAATAAGATAGACCAAAAAGCTTTCTTTTATTTGAACTCACCCAATCAAAAATCAATCCTTCTATATCTCAAATCAAAAGAGAATAGAATAAATCATACTTTCGTACAATATCTTAATTGAATTATATGTAATGATCAATAAATTCAGTTTAATTCTATGTCTATATGTATAGTTTACATGTATAAAAATTCTAGTAATCCATTTTCTTTTATAAATAATAGATATTTTAACAGGAGTTGACGAATAACCCGTACCACTATTAGTGTAGTGTTTAATATTAGTGTTTATTAGTATCGAATAGAAATAAATGGGGCGTGGCCAAGTGGTAAGGCAACGGGTTTTGGTCCCGCTATTCGGAGGTTCGAATCCTTCCGTCCCAGAGCATACCCTGTCTATATAATAGTCTATATAATATAATAATATATATATATTATATATATATAATAATATAATAGAATAATAGATAATATTATTATTTTTTTTTATATCATAACAAAATATATATATATATAAACAAAATATATATATATAAAAAAATATAATATATATATATAAAAAAATATATATATATATATAATATAAAAATATAAAAGATTGCCTTTTCCAACAGCCTTCTGTATTAAGTGTATTAAGATTAAGAGTAGAATATTGGGATAGAATGTGATTATTATTTTTTTGGAGGTTTTCACAAATTTAATTGAGTTCAAATAACACGCATATGAAATAGTAAATTGAATTCATTTGCGATTCGTTAAATAGTAATGATTTTACAGTTTTTACAGTATAAATATTAAAAAAAAAGAACAACATAAAATTTCAATCTTCTCTTACATCAGTGTTTTTTTATCTATTTTTTTTTAATCACAGATTGTTTAATCTAATATTTTTTTCCCTCTCTCTTACTGATGATAAAATGATAATAAAAAACGAAAGGTCCTTGCTGGAAAACTTTCTGTTTTTCAAAATGCAAATAATTATATCGGATAGGAAATTTTTCAATCAATTAAATCTTTGTAACGAACCCCTATGAGTTCTTGGTACTTGAAGAAGTGTGAAATTGTTGAATTTATTATCACTATTATCTTACTTGAAGATACAGATTCAAAATAACTTGTTTCTTCGTATTATATTTATTTATTCGTGTTATATTAGTTATAATTTAGTTAACTAATTTGATTTTTACAAAAATAGAAAAATAGTTTAAAATTTACAATGATTAAGAAAATAGAATTTCCAATATTAAATTCTATTAATCTCTATTAATCTAAAAAAATGGGGTTAAATTAATTTATTCTTGCTGATACTCTCCGTTTTTCATTATAGAAGAAAAGGTATAGATTACTATGTATCAACCGAACCAATGATTATTCACGATTCCATAATTGAATCAATTACATATGGGTTCCAAACTGAAGGAATGTTATGGTAAAACTTCGTTTAAAACGATGTGGTAGAAAGCAACGTGCGACTTGAAGGACATGATCCGCTGTGGAGTCTTACATCCACCATTTTTATATATATTATATAGGAATGAAAGTGCTCTTGGCTCGACATCATTTGTTCTATATCCGCTGTAACCCCCTTTTTTTTTTGGGGGGGGTGGTATAATATAGTATAGGATGGAGCTCGAGTAGAAAGTATTTTTTTATTTTTCAGGGGCAAGAATCTAGGGTTAGTATCAATCAACAAATTGGAACAACTTCGTAAGTATATTTTCGATACATAAACTTAAAGGGGCCCATTCGAGAAAATTTCCAATTCCAAGGGAAGGTTTGAAATTGGTAAAACTTTTTCGATCAAATCAAAAGGAAAGTGTATTACGCAGGAATCCAACATTTGTATGATTCTTTGACAGAAGGAAATCGCAAAAAATGGTATGTTGCTGCCGTTTTGAAAGGATTTAAAGATCACCGAAGTAATGTCTAAACCCAATGATTCAAGGCAAAGATCCTGGAACAAGGAAATACCTTTTTCAATTGTCTTAACAACTAGATCAGAATGAAGAATCAAAATGGATTCTAAAGAAGACAATTAAAGGGTTAGAGACCGCTCAATAGATGAAATATCTAAAAGGTTGTTCTTTTGAGTTATTTCAGAGTTATCCAACTTGAGTTATGAGGGTGCAAATACGACTAATTTTCTTTTTGTTGGATAAGAATAAGAAAATAAAGTAAAATCAATAGTCTAATTAATTTGATGATTTTATGGATATATTTGATATTGTAATTTTATACATAGACATAATTTCGAATTTTCTCGAGCCGTACGAGGGAAAAACCTCTTATACGTTTCTAGGGGGGGTATTGTTCATCTATCCCAATGAGCCATTTATCGAATAGTTGCAATTGATGTTCGAGCTCGACGAGAGGGAAGAGATCTTCGGAAAGTGGGTTTTTATGATCCGATAAAGAATCAAATTTATTTAAATGTTCCTGCTATTCTATACTTCCTTGAAAAAGGCGCTCAACCTACAGGAACTGTTCATGATATTTTAAAAAAGGCGGGGGTTTTTACGGAACTTCACCTTAATCAACAAACAAAATTCAATTAATGAAATAAAATAGAAAAAAAAACAAAGGACTAACTCTGTTTATTTTAGTTATTGAATAAACCTCGTTTTTTCTACTTCTCCGCCGTCTTCCTTAATTAAGTCTTCCATTTCTATTATATATATAGTGCCAATCTAAATATAGTGCCAATCCAACACAAGTCCTTCGTTTTTTTATATTGCAATTTTATTTAAATAATTTTAATTTGATTAATTTTAATTGATTGAAATCAGAATTATTATTGTTAGTTCGATTTAGAATTTGTTTTATCTTTTGTATGCTTATGTATGCTTATGCTTTTCTCAATATTAATATTGACAACAGTGTATCAAATAAATATAATCCGATCGTGGATAAACGGATCCATTTATCCCTGCTCCATAGATTTTATTTCATTCAAATAATAGTTTCTTAGATTTTCTGTCATACAAGAAGTCTTTTTCGATTAAGATTTAAATCAATCAAATTCGATATATACTAATTTATATACTAATTAATTACTAATTAATGGATAATATAATGGATAATATAAGAGAAGAGAGACAGAGGCGGTCTATAAATATTTGAAAATCTTTGACTTTATTTTATCTTTTATTTGAGAATTTTTTGTATTTTTGTCGGATTTGTTCATTTTTATTATGTTCAGAGCGGGTTAGAGTTTTTTTCATTGTTTTTTTTATGGTTTTATTGTGGTGTGCCCTTCAATTTCGTTATTTATTTGGATTCTGATTGTATCTACACATTCTAATTTGTTTATTTGGGTTGCTAACTCAACGGTAGAGTACTCGGCTTTTAAGTGCGACTAGCATCTTTTACACATTTGTATGAAGAAAAAGATTCGTCCATACCATCGGTAGAGTTTGTAAGACCACGACTGATCCTGAAAGGAATGAATGGAAAAAGCAGCATGTCGTAGTAATGGATAATTCTGAGAATATTTCATTCTTACTAAATAGGTCCAAAATATTATTTCAATTGTTTAAATTCAATAAAAAAAAGAATTTTTTTTTTGGGGGGGGTCGAGTGAATAAATGGGTAGAGCCTTACTAGAGGTTCCAATTCTAGGGAAATAAAAAGTAACGAGCTTCTATTCTTAATTTTGGAATGATTACCCCATCTAATTAGATGTTAAAAATATATTAGTGCCTAATGCGGGAAAAGCTTTTCCGATGAGTGGATTAGAAATTTCTTATGAGCCCTAACTATTAGCTATTCCCCTTTATGGGGCAGAGATAAATGTGTATGAAGGAGGCAGTATATTGATAAAGATATTTTTTTTTTCAAAATCAAAAGAGCGATTGGATTGATAAAATAAAAGGCTTCTAACTATCTTGGTATCCTATAAACGAACAAAAATCTATTATATGGAAAGGGAGGTTCTAGAGAGTCCGTTGATGAGTTTGACTTGTTTTCCGAGGTATCTAGTTTTTTCTTACTATAAATACCTTGTTTTAACTGTATCGTACTATGTATCATTTGATAACCCAATAAATCACCTATTTCTTTTCTGATTCAAATTGAATTTTAAATGGAAGAATTTCAAGGATATTTCGAATTATATAGATCTCCGCAATATGACTTCCTATACCCACTTATCTTTCGGGAGTATATTTATGCCCTTGCTCATGATCGTGGTTTAAATAGATCCATTTTGTTTGATAATGTAGGTTATGACAAGAAATCTAGTTTACTAATTATAAAACGTTTAATTAGTCGAATGTATCAACAGAATCATTTTCTTATTTCCGTTAATGATTCTAATCAAAATAAATTTTTGGGGTACAACAAAAATTTGTATTCTCAAATGATATCGGAGGGATTTGCAGTCATTGTGGAAATTCCGTTTTCCCTACGATTAGTATCTTCCTTAGAGGAGACAGAAAGCATAAAATCTTATAATTTACGATCAATTCATTCAATATTTCCTTTTTTCGAGGACAAATTTCCACATTTAAATTATGCATCAGATGTACTAATACCCTACCCCATTCATCTGGAAATTTTGGTTCAAACCCTCCGATACTGTGTGAAAGATCCCTCTTCTTTGCATTTATTACGGCTCTTTCTTCACGAGTATTATAGTTGGAATACTCTTATTACTCCCCAAAAATCCATTTTTGCAAAAAGTAATCAAAGATTATTCTTGCTCCTATATAATTCTTATGTATATGAATATGAATCCATTTTACTTTTTCTCCGTAACCAATCTAATCATTTACGATTAACCTCTTCTGGAATCTTTTTTGAGCGAATACGTTTTTATGAAAAAATAAAATATCCTGTCGAAGAAGTCCTTTTTCCGGCTACCTTATGGTTCTTCAAGGATCCTTTTATACAGTATGTTAGCCATCAAGGAAAATTGATTCTGGCATCAAAAGATACTCCTCTTCTGATGAATAAGTGGAAATATTATCTTGTCAATTTTTGGCAATGTCATTTTTATGTATGGTCTCAACCAGGAAGAATCCACCTAAACCAATTATCCAAGCATTACTTTGATTTTTTGGGTTATCTTTCAAGCATACGGCCGAATATT